GAACCAGAGATTTTTACCCTTTTCTAAAAAGAAAAAGAAGTGCCTCTATTTAGAGATTTATCTACTTAGATGAATAAATCATACTCTATCTATATTATTAACGAATATGTATTCCAACCTATCTCGAGGTATTTGTATCAATACCTATTCGGTAGATCCTTTTTTTTTTCTGTGCCAGGAACCAGATTTGAACTGGTGACACGAGGATTTTCAGTCCTCTGCTCTACCAACTGAGCTATCCTGACCTTTTCTTGTGCATCATCCTAGTAGAGTATTTGTATCTATGTCAATTAAAGGGACTAAAAAATCAATAAAGTATTCCAAATTCCAAATTTGGAAATGGGGGGGGGTAGTCCTATGCATTGTGCATGGCTTACTTAATAATACTTAAAAATAGAGTTAATAATCGAAGTTCCTTGCCTATACTATAATAAAAAAGAAATCTATTCAATGAATAGCATAAGATCCATTGAGTTCTCTTCGCACTCCTTTGTGAAAGAGTAGAATGAGAAAGTTAATGAATCTTAAACCGATTGATAAAAAGAAAAAAAGAGGATAAATACTATAGTATAGTTAGAGTTAGGGAATAAAAGAGGGTTTGGGGATAGAGGGACTTGAACCCTCACGACTTATAAAGTCGACGGATTTTCCTTTTACTAGAAATTTCATTGTTGTCAGTATTGACATGTAGAATGGGACTCTCTCTTTATCCTCGTCCGATTAATCCACTTTTTAAAAGATCTCGAAAACTATGAATTGAAGGATTTGATTACTCAATATTCGATTGGAATGGATTCACAATAATTCTAAAAAAATTCTGAATTTTCTATTTCATAATCATTCCTAATTTCATTTTAAAAAAGAATAAAGAACCTATATTATGATATGGGTTCTGTGATTAATCGTTTGCTATGTCAGTATCCATATGTGTGTATTAGATGTATAAACCCCTTACTTTCTCTAATTTAGAGGGAGTTCCACTACCAACACAACGTAATCAACTCGATTCGTTAGAACAGCTTCCATTGAGTCTCTGCACCTATCCTTTTCCTTTGGATTCTAGTTCGAGAACCACTTGTTTTCTCAAAACACGGATTTGGCTCAGGATTGCCCTTTTTTAATTCCAGGGTTTCTCTGAATTTGGAAGTTACCACTTAGCAGGTTTCCATACCAAGGCTCAATACAATCAAGTCCGTAGCGTCTACCGATTTCGCCATATCCCCATTTTCCTTTTCTTTGATTGAGACCTAGATTCCTTGTGTAATTTCATCCATCTCTTAGTTTTTTTTTTGAATCGTTGAATTCATTACTCGACGTAGTCTAGCAGTTCGTCTCTATTTGAGAGACCCTGCTTGTTGCAATTCAGAATTGAATTGATTCTATCGTTGATGTATTTGCAATTCAATCCGAATCAATATATCCCAAAGTTTTTCTCTCCCCCACCCTTCTTTTTTAGAGTATTCAAAATCATACTCTAACGCTTGATATTCATTTTTTTTTTTTTTCTAATCAGAATTAGCAATTTAATTTGCTATGATTCTATGTTCTCCTTAGTGAAATATTAATCATTAAATTATTAAGAAATNNNNAAAAAAAAACAAAATATCTCAAAAAATGTCTATAATGATCGAATGAAAATGCCAAGAAATTCGCATTTTCTCTTTATTATATCTTTCATATATATTATTCTTTTCTATGTATTAGATTACTTGTCCGAGCCATATCAAATTGAAAATATCTGAAATCAAATTCAATATAGAAATTGGAATAGATTTTATTCTATTAGAAAAATCAATTTGCGAATTAGAGAAATAAAAAGAAAGTTCAATAAATTCTATAATCCTATTTAAGGATATCCTCTAGTTAAGCATATCAAGCTAACTTGATTTTTATGAAGTTCTAGTATTTTTTTCTAAGTAGAACTTCAAATTTCGAACTAGTTAATAGCTAAGATTAATAATTAAGATCTGACATTTTACAGATTTCCTATACTATACATATTTCTATTTGTTACACTATTTCTGTTATGTAAGCCCACTTAGCTCAGAGGTTAGAGCATCGCATTTGTAATGCGAGGGTCATCGGTTCAAATCCGATAGTCGGCTTTTTTCTATATCGATGTTCCATGAACAAGAATCTCTCTTTTTCTCCGAATTAAATGGAGAATCCAGGATCTATTCTGTGGTTCTACCTTACAATTTTGCTAGATACAAAACAATAAAATAAATAATATATATACAAAAAATCCAGATGTTGATGAAATTCCATTTTTTGTGGTACTTTAGTAGATTTTACTCTGTTTATCCTTTAGTTTAATTCAGTTTTAATTTCGCTGTATTCTTTAATGTAAATACAATGAAATTCATTGTGTAAAATGAAATTTCAATAAAATAAAAAAGGAGTCTTCATGTCCCGTTATCGAGGACCTCGTTTTAAAAAAATACGCCGTCTGGGAGCTTTACCAGGACTCACTAGAAAAACACCTAAATCCGGAAGTAATCTGAAAAAGAAATTCCATTCTGGGAAAAAAGAGCAATATCGTATTCGTCTTCAAGAAAAACAGAAATTGCGTTTTCATTATGGTCTGACAGAACGACAATTACTTAGATATGTACATATCGCTGGAAAAGCAAAAAGGTCAACAGGTCAGGTTTTACTACAATTACTTGAAATGCGTTTGGATAATATCCTTTTTCGATTGGGTATGGCTTCAACCATTCCTGAGGCCCGGCAATTAGTTAACCATAGACATATTTTAGTTAATCGTCGTATAGTCGATATACCAAGTTTTCGTTGCAAACCCCGAGATATTATTACTACGAAGGATAACCAAAGATCAAAATGTCTGGTTCAAAATTCTATTGCTTCATCCGACCCGGGGAAATTGCCAAAGCATTTGACGATTGACACATTGCAATATAAAGGACTAGTTAAAAAAATCCTAGATAGGAAGTGGGTCGGTCTCAAAATAAATGAGTTGTTAGTTGTAGAATATTACTCTCGTAAGACTTGAACTTAATGAAAAAAGGAAAGGTTCATAGAATTTTCTTCCTCTTCCCCTTTCCCCGAACTAAATCGACCTAAGGCCCTTAATTGGTATTTTCCATTCAACTAGCAGAAATGGATTAACCCTAGGATCCTTTTTTTTTTTTGTTCTTTCCTCTATGTGTATTTTACATACCACAGTAATTTACTATAGAGAATTTCTATTAAATAAAGGTATTATTGCTGGAATAAACTGTTATTTGATTTGATACATTGTGATCGTTAACGTTGATGAATTAAGAGAAACGGAAAGAGAGGGATTCGAACCCTCGGTAAACAAAAGTCTACATAGCAGTTCCAATGCTACGCCTTGAACCGCTCGGCCATCTCTCCTACATAATCTTATTATGGAAAATAAACTGAGTGAATAGCGAGTTTTCCTATTCCTGCAGTACAGGTACAACCACAACCGCTCGGGGGTTCCTTGGTTCTATTGGAAAAATTCCTTTTCATCTAAGTGGAAGGATCCAGGATTTTTTTACTAGGAATTCCGCTCCCTCGAAAAGTTTTAGTTTGGGTTTTCCCCAAACCAAAGAAAAAGAGAATGGAAGAATTCTTCTTATTCCATAATAAAATAAAGGAACCCTAAAATTCTGTTTGCATAAGGTACGCTACGCCATACAATCGGAATCTAAAAAAGGGTATGAGACAATTAATGACTTTGAAAACGCGAAATAGCTGATGAGAGAAGTTATTGTTGAGAAATAGAAAAGTGGAATGAAATCCAATCTTAGTCAAATATTTCATATCTCTTCTTGTCCAAACAGAAGGAAAAGGACACAATTTGAGCTGAGCGGAAAATCCATACCTCTCTTATCCATTTATAGCATATATATGGATCGATCGATTTATAAGAATCGAATGTGTTTGTTTTTATGGTATTTTGTGAAGGAATGAAAACAATTCTATATAGAATGGGTTGGGAATTATGCCTAGATCCCGTATAAATGGAAATTTCATTGATAAGACCTCCTCAATTGTAGCCAATATTTTATTGCGAATAATTCCGACAACCTCAGGGGAAAAAAGGGCATTTACTTATTATAGAGATGGTGCGATTTGACTCTTTTTTTTTTTTTAGCCCTACCTACACCTCAGTCTTACGAGAAAGAGAGGGGGTTCGCATAGAGAGAACAAAATTAGTAAAGGAAACCCACGCTTGGAGAAGGTGAGGTGAACTAACAATTCCTTCTGTCGTGTATCCTCGATTGATGCGGCCTCAGATGCTTCAATTGTAGATTTGAGTATTGAGCGAAAGGTTACACCTACAGGATAGGTTCTGTATTACAGGCCAATCCTACTCTACTAGTACCAATAGGCAGCATAGGGGAGAAAAGCACTACACCTAGAAATAGGAATCAACAAGAGAAAAACTTTGTTAGAAATTAGCCCTTTCCTGATCGGTATCAGGGCTGGGAAGAATGGTTGGGATAACAAACAACCATCAGGTTTGTACTTTGGATACCCCTATAACCATCAAAGATCGTTGAAGTGGCTAATTCCTCTAAATAGGAGGCGTTGAGAACAAAGAAATTCTTGGAGCTATCGTTTTCCTCTAGCATTAATAGAATTCATTGGTGTTAAGAAAAACCTCTTGCGGGAAGGTTGGCTAGAGATTTCTTGGAAAAATACCAGCCCCTTTCGGTCCATAATGAGATGGGACTAATTCTATTTTTATTCTATAGATTATTTCGCTTAGTACTATGTACAGAAGGGAGGAGCCGTATGAGATGAAAACCTCATGTACGGTTTTGGAACGGAGATTTTTTGAATAGAATGAACGACCGTAACGGATGTTGGCTCAATCCGAAGGAAATTATGCGGAAGCTTTGCAGAATTATTATGAAGCTACGCGACTAGAAATTGATCCCTATGATCGAAGTTATATACTCTATAACATAGGCCTTATACACACAAGCAATGGAGAGCATACAAAGGCTTTGGAATATTATTTC